AGAAAGAAATATATATTTCTTTCTACCATATTATATATGAGATTAGCGGTTTTGTAGTATATAAAGTTGTACTGTATAAAGATACAGGCTTAATTAATTAATATGAATATAGAGTAGAGCAATCTTCATATCGATAGAATTCTATCTATCTATACATAGGGACCCGGTTATCTTTCTTTGCTACATCCATTTTATGGATTTGTATTGATTCCGATCAATCCGAAATAAGAAAAAAGGGGAGGTAACTCTTACTTTTACGGCGTGAATTCCGATATTTCTGATTATTTCAAATCGAAATCCCAGTATCTATAGAAAAAAATAAAAGACAGTAATCTTTTTTTAGCACTCAAAAAAAGTATTTGATTGAATTGCTAACAGAAAGGAGTATGGGAACTTCTTCCAATTTAGAAAAGGAGTAGTAAACCCTACCCATTTTATTTGTAACGCTTGAGCGTGATATGAAATGAGTCGATGTCGATAAAGCCTAAATACAATTTCTACAACAATAAAGAAAGCGGCGAGTACACAATATGTGACTCGCCGGGAGCAAGATTTTCTTATGCGTAGTATCTTGTTGAAGAACCACTATGTAGATGTTCTTTACCCCAGAAAGTACACACCCCCCTAATATTAATAACAGGACGCCTTTTTCTTTAAATAGGTAAACAAATAACAAATAATAAGAAGTGGCCTGTTGTTCCTCATTGTCCCTATATAAGAAGTCTGATAAGAAAGTCTGATAGATAAGAGCCCTTCGGCGAAATATAGCATTTAGGAAAATGAAAATTTCTTACCATACGTATCTCCTTTCGAAATACAAACGTGGGAATCATTGAAATATCTGTTTGATTTACATTAGAATTTTTTTTTATAGTGAAAGTTCAAACAAAACGCTTTGTAGAATGATCTATAAACCAATTTAGAAAGTTTGATTCCTTACCGCAATTACATTAATAGTACTTCTAGAGTCCACTTCTCCCCCATACGACAAGTGAAAGGGAAAATGTAAAGACTACCATTAAAGCAGCCCAAGCGAGACTTACTATATCCATGTGAATTATGTCCCCTATCTATATGAATCTGAAGGAATTATTCCATTCTTGTTCACTAATAATAGTGAAATCCAGGGTGCATAGTCAAAAGGGGATTCTTACCCCCAATTTTTTATTTAACGAACCAATTCAATAAATGCACTTAATAATAAATAAAATTTCTTATCATTATGATTTCTAGTAAAATCAAATTGGGAAAGATGAAGTACAAGCAAAATATGCAACGACCCCTATGGACGGACAGGGAAGTCGAACTGTTAGTGCATGCTGACTCGCCCTTAGTTATCCAATCTAATTCAAGGCCTAGTTAGTAAACACTCCATTAGTAGTGTAAGGGCTATCAAGACTTCTGGACTCCCTTCATAGTACTAAAATCTTTTTTGAATCCTAGACACAAAAGGTTACAGATCTTTCGAGAATCTTCATATGCTTTGACTCAAGTGCGTATCAACAGCCCCCTACTCCCCCTCTGCTGGGGAATATTTCAGTGAGTTATATAAAAAAAACAAGGCATTTCAGGTCTTTTATTGACCAGGCGACACCCAGATTTGAACTGGGGAAAAAAGGATTTGCAGTCCTCCGCCTTACCGCTCGGCCATGTCGCCAAAAAAACTATATGACAATATTACCCCCTTTTTGACCCACCCCTTCGATTGATTGTATAGTATCGCAAAATACGCAATACCTAAAAACTTCCCCTATCCTTTCTATTGAAAGGGAAAACGTTAACTTTCAAATTCATAAAGAATTTGAACCATTAACTATTGACTTGTGACTTGAATGCGAATTCATGAATTATTTTTAGATTTGGATCTAAAGTTATGTTTCCCCAATGACATAAGAAAGTAAAAATAATAACGAATTATTATGGATTCTTTTCAATCAAAAAATCTTTCTTAATTTCCATTTTTTCAATTTCGAGAATTTATATAATTAAATTAAGAATTATATATAAAAATATTTATATATGTAAAGGAAACCCCGGAACCAGAACAGAACTTACCCAGATAGAGAATCGGATATTCAAATAGAATATATGATGCTGATAGGGAATTCTCAGAAAATATCGTACTTCATCATTGAATCGATTGACAAAAAAAGTCTAAATTTGGATAGACCACCGCCCGCGCTGACCCGAATAGAACTGTACTAAAAGAATAAACGGGGAGACGGTTATATAGGGATATATAGAAGATAGCTACATATGTTTAATAAATACAACTAAATATATATATATAATAAATATATAACCCGCTTTCCAAGCATATTTTACGAATTCTAGTAAATTCTAGTAATAATAAGAGAATCGGTCAAAGTTTCTCTTTCGTTTCTCGGCAAATTCTTTTTACAATGAAATCCCAATAAGGGGTTAAGTAAGAAAAAATCAACGTTGTACTGTTTCTTATTATTCTATATTTATCTCGGCGAACAGATCAAATCCCGAATCC